ATGAATTTGGTAAAGGTACGGAAAGAGAGGGATTCGAACCCTCGGTAAACAAAAAGCCTACATAGCAGTTCCAATGCTACGCCTTGAACCACTCGGCCATCTCTCCTACATAATGATTATGGCCTAGAAACTGAGTGAATAGTGAGTCATTCATATTCCATTTGGGTAGGCGCACACAATCAATTGAAATTATAAAAAGAGAAAGAAAAAGTTTTTATCAAAAAAACCCTCCCTCACGGTCGAATGTAGAATAAACAAATTTGATTAATGAGTCCGTTTTTACGTTATTTCGTACTATATTGTACAATTCCTTTGTTTGTGGGATTATTTCCTCACGCGATAAAAAATTTGAAATTATAGAATGGATTGCTACCTATGCCTAGATCTCGGATAAATGGAAATTTTATTGATAAGACCTTCTCAATTGTAGCCAATATCTTATTACGAATAATCCCGACAACTTCAGGAGAAAAAGAGGCATTCAGTTATTACAGAGATGGTGCGATTTGATTATCTTTTTTTTATTTATCGATCTCGTCTTAGGAAAAAGACACATTCTTCGTAGAGAAAGAAAAAAATTTTGAAAAAAAAACTTACGCCTGCTGAAGGTGAAGTTTGTAAATAAAACGATTAATTCCTTCTGTCGTGTATCCTCGATTAATGCAGCCTCATATGCTTCAATTTTAGGTTTATAGTATTAAGCGAAAGGTTATACCTATGGGGTTAGGTCAAACCTACTCCACTAGTAACAATGGGCGGCATAGGGAAAGAAGCACTACGTTTAGGAATCAACAACACGAAAACTTTGTAAAAAAGAATATCCTTCCTTTCTTATAGGGATCGGGACTAACAAGAATGGTTGGGACAATAAACATCCATCTCGTTCGTATTTTGGATACCCGTATAACCATCGAAGACTGTTGAAGTGACTAATTCCGGGAAATTTAGCGGCGTTGAGGACAAAGAAATTGTTGGAGTTACTACTTTTTTATCAAGTAACAACATACTTGATGTTAAGAAAAGATCTTTTACAGGAAGGTTGGCTAGAGATTTCTTGTAAAAACACTAGCCCCGCTCAGTTCATAATGATAATATTGCAATCTTTTTTGATTCTATGTACTTTTATCATTATACACATTAAAGGAGGAGCCGTATGAGATACAAATCTCACGTACGGTTCTGGAACGGAGATTCTTTGAACCGAATGACGACCGTAACGGATGTCGGCTCAAGCTGAAGGAAATTATGCGGAAGCTTTACAGAATTATTATGAGGCTATGCGACTTGAAATTGATCCCTATGATCGAAGTTATATACTTTATAACATAGGACTTATCCACACAAGTAACGGAGAACATACGAAAGCTTTAGAATATTATTTTCGTGCACTCGAACGAAACCCGCTCTTACCTCAAGCTTTTAACAATATGGCCGTGATCTGTCATTACGTGCGACTATCTCCACTATAGAAAAAGAATGAGTAAATCCGCTAATACTAATAAATACTAGAAAAAAAGGCTTTCTACATATATATATCGTCCAAAACAACGATTTTTATCAGCTGTAGCAAAGAAAGAAACTTCATAGAAGTTGAAATATGAAGAAATAGATATGCCTAGATATTTTTTTCTATGGATAAAAGATCTAATTGATAGATGAAGCACCGTAAAGATCAATTAACAAGGTTTTTGGCTGATACACTCAGAACTGCTTACTTATATCATGATAGAAAAGTTTATCATGATAGAAAAGTTAGGAATCCACTTATGTAATAAAGTCGATCCCCTAAGGTTTTTTGAGCAGCGGTGTAGTATCAGATCCCAAAGATAGTAAGTCTTTTCTTATGAAGAAAAGTCTTTATCAAATATTCTATAGAAATTGATATATCATATATGAAAATAGATGATCTATGAAATCGAGATAGTTACCTTTCAGAAAATAATAATGAGAGTATTAATGCCGATGCTTTATTCTATTCTTCTGAAGGTAGGAAAAAAGATAAAACTCTAAAAAAGGATTACATTTTTTATTAATTCAAATTGAAGTTTGAAACTCATGTATTTAACCTTTTTTCTTTTGGTTAATTCCAGAAAAAAATTGACTGTTGAGCCGTATGAGTGAGGAAACTCTCAAGTACGGTTCTAAGGGAAGGAATTTACTCACCTATTCCGACCGCGGAGAACAGGCCATTCGACAGGGCGATTCGGAAATTGCGGAATCTTGGTTTGATCAAGCTGCTGAATATTGGAAACAAGCTATAGCTCTTACCCCAGGTAATTATATTGAAGCACAGAATTGGTTGAAGATCACAGGGCGTTTTGAATAAGAACACTCTGTTTATTATTTTCTTTTTTATTCTAATTTATTATTTCTATATATATTATTTTATTATTACTTTATATATATATTAGTTATATTTTATATATTCGCTATCGAATTCTATATATTCTATAGAATTCGATATAGCGAATATATCCATTTTATTTATATTTAGAATTTA